GAAAAATATTATCTAGACGAGTGAATAGATTGACCTTGAAACAACAACGATTAATTACTATTGCTATAAAACAAGCTCGTATTTTATCTTTGTTACCTTTTCTTAATAATGAGAAACAATTTGAAAGAACCGAGTCGACCACTAGAACTTCTAGTCTTAGAGCCAGAAAAAGATAGGTTTACTCTTTCTTCACTTGAATTCAACTTCCCATTCGAACTCAAACGCGGATTTATATTTTGTTGGAAAAATACAAGAATCCGGATTTAATTCTCGTGTCGTAAGAAAAAAAATAATAATCTGGGAAGAAGCAATTTTTTTATTGAACGTGTTGATTCATATTTATTTTGACTACTTTCTCATATTTTATCATATTCTATTCATTTTTATTCGACCTTCCCGGAGTTCATTCTCCGGGCAACTCCGTTTAACCGGTGGATTCCTTCCAACCTACTTCTTTTATGATCTCATTGGAAATCATATAAAGACAATTCCTATTTGATATAGCTATTTGTGCAAGTATTTTACGATTAAGAAGCAACTGTCTCTTGTACAGATCGTTTATTAATCTACTATAACTATAGCATACCCCCCTTTCACGAATTGCTGCATTTATTCGAGTGATCCACAAACGACGAAAATTTATTTTTTGCCTATCCCTATCCCGATGAGCCGAAACCAAAGCTCTTATTTTTTGTTGAGTAATAGTTCGAGTAAGTCTTGAATGAGCCCCCCGAAAGCTTGATGCAAATAAACGAATTTTTGTTCTACGTCTCCGAGCGATATATCCCCGTCTAATTCTGGTCATTGAATAAATGAAACTTTAACGAATAACTAATAGATTTCCTTTCTTTCAGTTATTCTTTTGCCCCTTTACTAGTATATTAATAACAAAACGGATTTTTCCAATGTATAAACTAAAAATTCCAATGGCTTTGGCTACTATAACCTTCCCAACCACGATTTTTTATTTTTTCTAGGCATTTCACCTCGAAATACGAACTTGTACTATACTAGGTATTAAAAAAAAAATAGCAATGATAAAGAAATAGTGGATTTCATCGTTTCTATGGTTACTTCTTAAACGGTGAGGTCTTCTCTATACACCGGAGCCTTTACTTCATTTAATCAATGTTATTGCTAACTTGTATAGTTTACATTCTTCGGCTCTACCCATGAATTATCCAGTAATAGGTCTTTCACAACGAGCTCTACCTATACAGTAACGGTATTTAATTATGAAGGTTGGCTGGGTAGCTGACCCTGTTAGTCCGTTCTTGCAAGAGGGGTCTATGTTAACTAATATTTCCTCCGCTTAATGGATAACCATTTGCTACCAATGGAGAATTGCTTCTCATCTTGAATTGAGGTGAGTGGATTTACACCAATAGAAACCATAAATTTCATACACAATAAAAGGGATATGATCCATTTTCTTATTTTTAGATAGGAAATGTAGTTCGTTTTTCCGTTCTATCCTATTTGATCATTGATATTCGAACATTGTTCTCTTTCCTTTGTTCTAGTTCATGATCTGAACGAGTCGCACATACACCCTAGTACATGTTCCTCGACGCTGAGGGCATCCCCGAAGCGCGGGGGATTTTGTGACATTTCTAATTGGCTGTCTTGTATTTCTAATAAGTTGTTTAATAGTTGGCATGTTGAATCATATACATAATGGGCTGGTTTAGATCGATCCTAACCGGATGATTATGAATTACTTTTATTCAATAGAATAGTAAATAAAAGTCATAGAATATTAAACTCGGCAGGAGTAATTTCAAATCACGAATTGACGCGAAATCCAGGCTATTGTCATTCAACAGCTACAAGATCAACAATTCCATAAGCTTGGGCCTCTGTTGCTGACATAAAAACATCTCTTTCCATGTCTTCGGATACAACCCATAAGGGTTTGCCCGTTCTTTGTACATAAACCCTTGTCAGGGTTTCACGTAGTTTCAGCAGTTCTCCCACTTCCAGGATGAATTCTCCCGTTGCTACTTCAGAAAAAGAACCAGCAGGTTGATGGATCATTACCCTGATGATATAAGATAATAAAAGGTTTCTCTATTTCGCATGATGAGGGGAAGATAAAAGAAAGATAAAAGAATAACAAGAAAAAAAGATAGAATCGAACAACCGTACGGGCATCTTTTATGCATTGCATACGGCTCTACAATAAAATTGACCCTTACCTTCCATCAAAGAAAGAAAAAAATAGGATCGATCAGACCCCGATAGGTAAATGATCAACTTACCACCCTTCCTTTCGGAGGAATTCAAAAATACTATGATGGCTCCGTTGCTTTATATATTTATTATATTTTTTTGTCTGTGATTTGTCTGTGATTCAGCAATCCCAAAGTTGCTTTTTTATTTGATCAAATAAACTAAGGAAAAAAGAATCTTGTTTTTTTTCGCTCTATAAATATTGTTAAGAGACCTCTGGTGTGAAAAAAAGTTTGTGACGCTGAACTGGACTTCCGATAATAAAATC